AATGTAGAATCAAAGAAAATAAATCCTGGGAATGAAAAATTCAAGGTTTCTTTTTTTTTTGACAAAAAATATTTCTTTCTTTTTCTTCGCCCTTTGCATTGAAAGAACAAATAAAAAAATGATTCAACCCCAGACACGTTTGAATGTAGCAGATAACAGCGGGGCTCGAGAATTGATGTGTATTCGAATCATAGGAGCTAGTAACCGCCGATATGCTTATATCGGTGACGTTATTGTTGCTGTGATTAAAGAAGCAGTACCAAACATGCCCCTAGAAAGATCAGAAGTGGTCAGAGCTGTAATTGTACGTACCTGCAAAGAACTTAAACGCGACAATGGTATGCTAATACGATATGATGACAATGCCGCAGTTGTCATTGATCAAGAAGGAAATCCTAAAGGAACTCGCGTTTTTGGTGCGATCGCCCGGGAATTGAGACATTTAAATTTTACTAAAATAGTTTCATTGGCACCCGAGGTATTATAGAAGTATTATAATAGTCTTAAAATACTTAAAATATAAGATGAGACTATGATATAGTTATAGTCGGGTATTGGAAAGAAATAGATTCAAATTAATTTAGTAGATTGTGTTTCACGCATATACCTTTAATTTAATAATATAAATTTTTTTCATAAACAAAAAAAATTAAGTAAAAAAACATGTTGATTATATAAAAATTTGGGGGCAACAAGAATTTTAGTCCATCATGAGTAGGGACACTATTGCTGATATACTAACCTCTATACGCAATGCGGATATGGATAGAAAAAGAGTAGTTCGAATAGCATCTACTAATATCACTGAAAACATTGTTAAAATCCTTTTACGAGAAGGTTTTATCGAAAATGTGAGGAAACATCGAGAAAGCGACAAATATTTTTTGGTTTCAACCCTGCGACATACAAGAAATAGAAAGGGACCCTATAGAAATCTTTTAAATTTAAAACGGATCAGTAGACCTGGTCTACGAATCTATTCTAACTATCAAAGAATTCCTAGAATTTTGGGTGGAATGGGCGTTGTCATTCTTTCTACTTCTCATGGTATAATGACAGATCGGGAGGCTCGACTAAAAGGAATAGGCGGAGAAATTTTGTGTTATATATGGTAATCCTTCTTATATCTGCATTGGATCCAAAACTTTCTATTTGTTATGAAAAAAACAAAAAAAAATGCGGAGTATATAATCTTGTTCCTCCTACATTAATTACTAATTTAAGGGGATTTTACCTGGAATAAAAGAACAAAAATAGATTCATGAGGGTTTAATTACGGAAGTGCTTCCAAATGGTATGTTCCGAGCTCCTTTAGATAATGAAGATCTTAATCTAGCTTATATTTCAGGAAAGATCCGGCATAGTTTTATACAGATACTGCCAGGAGATAGAGAAAAAATTAAAGTAAGGCATTCTCATTCAACCAGAGGGCGTATCATTTATCAACTCCCCAACAAAGATTCGAGGGATTCGGTGGTTTTTCTTTTTCAACTTTAACATTAGTTTCCGTGGGACTACGATTCAAAATTAAGTTTTAAGGAATTAAAAATATGAAAATAAGAGCTTCTGTTCGTAAAATTTGTGAAAAATGTCGACTAATTCGTAGACGGGGACGAATTATAGTAATTTGTTCCAACCCGAGACATAAACAAAGACAGGGATAGTGTAAAAAAGACTCTCTAAAAGACCCGATGTACAAATAAAAAAGATTTGTTTTGACAAGAAATGGATATATCCATATATCTATATGACTTATATTTATGAGATGATAAAATATGGCAAAAACTATACCAAAAATGGGTTCGCGTAGGAATGGACGTATTGGTTCACGTAAGAATACACGTAGAATACCAAAGGGAGTTATTCATGTTCAAGCAAGTTTCAATAATACCATTGTGACTGTTACAGATATAAGAGGTCGGGTGGTTTCTTGGTCTTCGGCCGGTACTTGTGGATTTCGGGGTACAAGAAGAGGGACACCTTTTGCTGCTCAAACGGCAGCTGGAAATGCTATTCGTACAGTAGTCGATCAAGGTATGCAACGAGCAGAAGTCATGATAAAAGGCCCCGGTCTCGGAAGAGATGCAGCATTACGGGCTATTCGTCGAAGTGGTATACTATTAACTTTCGTCCGGGATGTAACTCCTATGCCACATAATGGCTGTAGACCTCCTAAAAAAAGACGCGTGTAAAAAAAAATATTAAAGAAATTTCAAGAGAAATAAACGATTCGATCAAATAATATTATATTACTATGGTTCGAGAGAAAGTAACAGTATCTACTCGGACACTACAGTGGAAGTGTGTTGAATCAAGGACAGACAGTAAGCGTCTTTATTATGGACGCTTTCTTTTGTCTCCACTTATGAAAGGTCAAGCCGACACCATAGGCATTGCGATGCGAAGAGCTTTACTTGGAGAAATAGAAGGAACATGTATCACACGCGCAAAATCTGAGAAAATACCACACGAATATTCTACCATAGTGGGTATTCAAGAA